TTTTTTTTTTTTTTTTGTGCAAATGAGTGGTTGGGAGGTGTTTGTGGAATGAAGTATTAAGTTAGTTAAGATAATTTTTAAGAGTATTATTTTATATATAAGTTAATATTAAATTTAATAGTATATTATTGCATTATATATATATATGTAATTTAATAATTAATAGGTATTTATAGTACCATCATTAAATTAATAATCTATAAATAATTTATATAAACAAGTTATCCTTTAATATAAATATAAATGTTTAATTTAAACACATTCATTTCATAATCTTAAATTTTTTTTGAATCTTAATTAATAGATAATTATTAATTAATTAAATATTTATATATATATATATATCTATTAATCTTATCTGGTATATAGACTTAAATTAATTTTTATGAAATGAAATTATAATAGAAAAAAAAAAAAAAGAAAGAAGAATTTTTTACAATAGATTTAATTGTTATTATTACTTGTAGAGTATAATAAATTATTTACATTTAAGTAAATTGTTATTTAGTTTTAATTAAATGTTATTATTTATATGTATATATATATATTGTACGAAATTGATTAATTTAATGAAAAAGAAATTGTCTAGTGAGTGTTTGTAATGCTTGACTAGAGAATTATGTTAGGGGCATAATTGATTTCGGTGGGGATTTACTAATTTAGAGTTATTTTAATAGGGGATTGGGTAATAGATTTATGAAAAATATATTTTATTATTGGTAAGAAAAAGAAGCAGTGATTTTTTTTTGGATTAGAAGCAGTGTGAATTTTAAGAAAGTTTTATTTTAGCTTAAAAATTTACTGTCAATTTAATTTATATGTAAATTTTTGTGAGAGTTTATGTTAATTTTAAAAGTTGATGTATTAATTATATTCGCAGTAATTGGTATTATTAGTTAAAGAAATTTAGATATAGTAATATTGAGTAGTATCGGCAAAATTTGTGCCAGCAGCCGCGGTTATACGAATGATGCAAGTAAATTTTGTTAGTTTGAGTTAGATTGTGGAAGTGAAAGTTAATATAGATTTTTTAGGTGAAATTTTAAATATATGTAGCTTTTATTTAAGAGGTGTTGAGGCTTGGAAATTTCAAATATAAACTAGGATTAGATACCCTATTATTTGAAGTGTAGATTATGAAGCTGAGGTAGTAGTAGTTATGTTCTTGAAACTTAAAAAATTTGGCGGTATTTTAGTCTATTCAGAGGAACCTGTCCTTTAATCGATAATCCACGTTGGACCTTACTTAAGCTTGTTAAACAGTTTATATACCGTCGTTATAAGAAAATTTTATAAGAAAGATCATTTTCAAGTGTTTGAATTAAAAGATATATCAGATCAAGGTGTAGCTTATGTTTAAGTAGAGATGGGTTACAATAAATAAATTTAGACGGATTTATAGGGTGAAAATTTTTACTGAAGGTGGATTTGGAAGTAAATTTATGAAGATAGTTGATTTGACTTTGGCTCTAAAATATGCACACATCGCCCGTCACTCTTATTATTAAGATAAGATAAGTCGTAACATAGTAGATGTACTGGAAAGTGTATCTAGAATGCAATTTAAAGCTTTGTTAGTTAAGCATTTCATTTACACTGAAAAGATTTTTGTGCAAATCAATATAAATTGATCAGTTTTTATTTATTTATTTTATTTATTTTTTTATTAGTTAAATTTATTAAAAATAATTATTTTTAGGGATGTTTTAGTATTTTTTAAAGAAAAAATAATTTTTATGAGAGTGGATTAGTATTGTGAAAGAAGATTGAAATATATTGAAAAATTGTTGTTGAAGAAGAAGAATTTATTTTTTGTACCTTGTGTATCAGGGTTTATTAAATAAAAATGATGGATGTTGGTTTTCTCGATTCCAAGAGAGTTAATATCTTAAGTAGGTTAATGTGGTAAAGTTATTTATGATAGGGTGTTAGAAATGAAATGTTATTCGTTCTTGGAGGTATCTAGTTTTTTAAGAAATAAATTTAATTTAGGATTATTTTTGTTATTTGGTTGTTTGGTTAGTTGAATGATAGATTTAATCTAATATTCTGTGGGATAAGCTATGGAATAAATTGTTAAAAATTAATTAATTGATTAATAAATGTAGGCTTAGAAATAGTTGACATTAAAGGAAATGTTATAATTCATTTTGGTTGATTAATATTTAGTTAGATTTTAAGTTTATATTAAAATGTTTATTTTAATTTTAAATGTGAAGGAATAATGATAAAATTAGTATATGTGTTTGTGAAAATGAAGAGTGATGATAAGTTTTTGTAAGGAATTCGGCAAAGTGAGTATCCGCCTGTTTAACAAAAACATGTCCTTTTGATTAAATATAAGGTCTGACCTGCCCACTGATGATTTTATTAAATGGCCGCAGTATATTAACTGTGCAAAGGTAGCATAATCATTAGTCTTTTAATTGAAGGCTGGTATGAATGGTTGGACGAGATATAAGCTGTTTCATGAGAATTTAATTTAGAATTTTATTTTTCAGTAAAAAAGCTGAAATGGATTTTAAAGACGAGAAGACCCTATAAATCTTTATAATTAATTTGTTGTGATTATATAGATTATTTGTGTTGCAATAAATGATATTATTTTGTTGGGGTGATATTAAAATTTAATGAACTTTTATTGTTGGGTACATTAATTAATGATTAATTGATCCGTTAATAGCGATTATAAAATTAAGTTACTTTAGGGATAACAGCGTAATTTTTTTGGAGAGTTCTTATCGATAAAAGGGATTGCGACCTCGATGTTGGATTAAGAGATAGGTTTAGGTGTAGCAGCTTAGATTTTAAGTCTGTTCGACTTTTAAATTCTTACATGATCTGAGTTCAAACCGGCGTAAGCCAGGTTGGTTTCTATCTTTAAGTAATTGGAATATTTTAGTACGAAAGGACCAAATATTTGATATATAAATATTTTTTGTTTGAATGTAAATAATTACTATTTTGGCAGATTAGTGCAATAAATTTAGAATTTATTTATGTAATATTTATTACAAATAGTACTTGTATTTTTTAGAATATATTTTAGTGGTGGTAAGTAGATTAGTTTTAGTAATTTTTGTTCTTGTAGGTGTGGCTTTTTTGACATTATTAGAACGGAAAGTTTTAGGTTATATTCAAATTCGAAAGGGACCAAATAAGGTTGGGTTGGCCGGTCTTCCTCAACCATTTTGTGATGCAATTAAGTTATTTACTAAGGAACAGACTTATCCTTTAACTTCTAATTACATTAGATATTATTTTTCTCCTGTTGTTTCTTTGTTCCTTTCTTTAGTGATTTGGATATGTATACCTTTATTCATTAAATTATTTTCTTTTAATTTAGGTTTATTGTTTTTTTTGTGTTGTACTAGTATGGGGGTTTATACTGTAATAGTTGCTGGTTGATCTTCTAATTCTAATTATGCTTTGTTGGGGGGTTTACGTGCTGTGGCTCAAAGAATTTCTTATGAAGTGAGATTGGCTTTAATTTTATTGTCTTTTGTTTTTTTAATCGGAAGATATAATATGTTGATGTTTTATAAATATCAGTTGTTTATTTGATTTTTTTTTATTTTGTTACCTATTTCTATGGTGTGAATAAGAATTTCTTTAGCAGAAACAAATCGAACACCTTTTGACTTTGCTGAAGGCGAGTCAGAGTTAGTTTCTGGATTTAATGTAGAATACAGAAGAGGGGGTTTTGCTTTAATTTTCTTAGCTGAATATTCTAGAATTTTGTTCATGAGAATATTATTTTCTGTATTGTTTTTAGGTGGTGATGTATTTTCATTCTTTTTTTACTTGAAGCTAGTTTTTGTTTCATTTGTTTTTATTTGAGTACGGGGGACTTTACCTCGGTTTCGGTATGATAAGTTGATATATTTAGCTTGAAGGAGTTTTTTACCTCTTTCTTTAAATTTTTTATTATTTTTTATTGGGTTGAAGGTAGTATTATTCTTGGTATTGTAGGTAATTTTTTTTAGTAAATAAGTTAATAGAAAACTTTATTTCTATATTATGTTTTCAAAACATATGCTTGTTCAAGCTCATTAACTAGTTTAAATATTTATCTCATCATTTAATGATGATTGGATTTAAAAGAAAGTAAGTAAAGTAGATGAAAGTTAAAATTTGTCCTGTTGCAACGAATGGACTTTCAACGGGTCGAGCACCGATTCAGGTAAGTAGAATTACTGTTGCAGTTATAATCCAAAATAAGATTTGGCTAATGGGGTAAAATTGGATTCCACGGAATTTGCTTAGATGATAAAATGGGAGGATGGCGAGGATTAGAATTGATATAACTAGAGCAATAACTCCTCCTAATTTGTTGGGGATTGAGCGGAGGATGGCATAGGCGAATAGGAAATATCATTCAGGTTGGATGTGTACTGGAGTGACTAGGGGATTTGCGGGGATGAAATTGTCTGGGTCTCCAAGTAAGTAGGGGTCTATTAGTACTAGCATAATTAAGAATGTGAATATTAGGATGAATCCTACAATATCCTTAAAGGAGAAGTAGGGGTGAAAAGGAATTTTGTCAACATTTGAGTTAATTCCTATAGGGTTATTTGACCCCGTTTGATGTAGGAAAATTAAGTGGATTATAGTTATTGCTAGGATGATAAATGGAAGGATGAAATGGAAAGTGAAAAATCGAGTTAAGGTAGCATTGTCAACAGCGAATCCTCCTCAAACCCATTGCACTAAATCTGTTCCTAAATAGGGGACGGCTGAAAGTAGGTTGGTAATAACTGTGGCTCCTCAAAATGATATTTGTCCTCAAGGTAGTACATATCCTATAAATGCTGTTGCTATTGTTAGGAACAAGATTACTACTCCTACTAATCATGTAGGTGTAAATAGATATGAACCGTAGTATATTCCTCGACCTACATGAAGATAGATGCAAATAAAGAAGAAAGATGCACCGTTGGCATGTATTGTTCGTAATAGTCAACCGTAGTTTACATCTCGACAAATGTGATTTACTCTGTTAAATGCAAGGTTGATATCTGCTGTATAATGTATCGCTAGAAAAAGTCCAGTAATGATTTGGATTACTAAGCATAACCCCAGGAGTGAACCGAAATTTCATCAGGCTGAGATGTTAATTGGTGCAGGAAGATCTACAAGTGCATCATTTGCAATTTTAAATAAGGGGTGGTTTGTTCGTATCGGTTTATTCATTAGTTAAATGTGGGTCGGAGTGGGCCCTTAAATAATTTAGTAATTTTTACTACTGCAATTAGAGTAACGAGAAGATAATTTATTAATAGAATCGTTAACAGGTTGGTTGGATAATTATAAAGTTTATTGAGGGAGAGGGAGTTTTCTGTTATATATGTAGTTAAGTTGGTGATGGTTGTTATTTCAAGGTTTGGGAAAGTTAATATGAATATATTATTTTTTAGTAGAATAAATAATAATGTTGAAAGGCAGATAACAATTATTGAAGTTAATATTAATTTTGAGGAGAATGAAAATATTTCATTAGAAGCCAGGGAAGTAACGTAAATAAAAAGGACTAATATACCTCCAAGGAACACGAGGAATAGAATATAGGAGAATCAGAATGTTTTTGAGATTGCTCCTGTGAATAGGCAGGTGAGTAGAGTTTGGATTAGTAAAATTAGACCTATTGCTAATGGGTGTTGTATATTTATAAAGAAGAACCCTAGGATTAATAGAAATGTTGATAGAATTCATTGAATAATTTCAAGAGGTAGTTTAAGTTAAAATATTAGTTTTGGGAACTGTTGATGAGAGGTTACTCTTTCTCTTGAAATTTTAAAAGGATTATCCTTATTTTTGGTTTACAAGACCAATGTTTTTATTAAACTATTAAAACTAATGATAATATATTGAGGTGTACCTGGTGCATTGTTTTTAATAGGTATTTTTTGTTTTGTTTCTAATCGGAAGCATTTGCTGTCAATGTTGTTAAGATTGGAATTTATTGTTTTAAGATTATTTTTACTATTAATTATTTATTTAAATTTTATGAATTATGAATATTTTTTTAGTATAATGTATTTAACTTTTAGAGTATGTGAAGGGGCTTTAGGGTTATCTATTTTGGTGTCTATGATTCGTACACATGGGAATGATTATTTTCAAAGATTTAATTTGCTGTAGATGATAAAATTAATTATTAGAATTTTGTTTATGATACCTCTATGTTTCATAAGAAGATCATATTGGATGGTTCAGCAATTTTTGTTTACATTAAGATTTATTTTTATTTTGATGAATATATACAGAAATTATTTTATAAGAGTTTCTTATTTGTTCGGTTGTGATGTAATTTCTTATGGTCTGATTTTGTTAAGTTTATGGATTGTTTCTTTAATGTTGATGGCAAGTGAGTCAATTTTTAAGACTAATAATTATACTGATTTATTTTTATTTAATGTGGTTATTTTGCTATTTTTGTTGGTTTTGGCTTTTAGAAGATTTGGTCTTTTTTCTTTTTATTTATTTTTTGAAAGAAGATTTATTCCTACTTTGTTTTTAATTTTAGGTTGAGGTTATCAGCCTGAGCGGTTGCAGGCAGGGATTTATTTACTATTTTATACGTTGTTTGTTTCTTTGCCTATGTTGGTAGGGATTTTTTATATCTATAAAACGGTTGGAACAATAAATTTTTATTTGTTGAAGGGGTATATGTTTGATTTAGAAATTTTATATTTGTCCTTGGTTCTTGCTTTTTTGGTTAAAATGCCTATGTTTTTAGTTCATTTATGGTTACCTAAGGCTCATGTAGAGGCTCCTGTTTCTGGTTCGATGATTTTAGCCGGAATTATGCTGAAGCTGGGAGGTTATGGGTTATTACGGGTGTTTCCGTTTTTGCAAGTGGTCGGTTTAAAGTTAAATTATGTGTGAATAAGAATTAGTCTTGTAGGAGGGGTATTGGTAAGTTTAATTTGTTTACGTCAAACTGATCTGAAGGCTTTAATTGCTTATTCATCTGTTGCTCATATGGGGATTGTATTAGGTGGGTTGTTAACTTTAACTTATATAGGTGTTTGTGGGGCGTATACTTTAATGATTGCACATGGTCTATGTTCTTCTGGTCTTTTTTGTTTAGCTAATATTTCTTATGAGCGGTTGGGAAGTCGGAGAATATTGATTAATAAGGGGTTATTGAATTTTATGCCCTCAATAGCTTTGTGATGATTTTTATTGTGTTCAGCTAATATATCTGCTCCTCCTACTTTGAATTTATTGGGGGAAATTTCTCTGTTTAATAGAATGGTTAGTTGATCATGGGTGACTATATTTATGTTGGCTTTTTTATCTTTCTTTAGTTCTGCATATACCTTATATTTGTATTCTTATAGACAACATGGGAAGGTATTTACGGGAGTTTATTCTTTCAGAGGTGGTAAGGTTCGAGAGTTTTTATTGTTGTTTTTACATTGACTACCATTGAATTTGTTGATTTTAAAGAGTGATGTATGTATGCTTTGATTATAATTTAAATAGTTTAAGAAAAATGTTGATTTGTGGTGTCAATGATAAGATGAATTCTTTTTAAATCGTGAAATATTTATCAATTTGTACTTTGAGAGCTGTTTTTTTATTTTTTTCTAGATTATTATTATTTTTTTGTGGAATAGTTTTTATTATAGAGGATTTGGTAATATTTGTTGAATGGGAGGTTGTGTCTTTGAATTCAATAAATATTGTTATGACGTTATTATTGGATTGAATGAGATTAATTTTTATGTCTTTTGTTTTAATGATTTCGGCTATGGTTATTTATTATAGAAAGGAGTATATGTCAGATGAGGAGAATATAGATCGATTTATTATTTTAGTTCTTATATTTGTTCTATCTATAGTGTTGTTGATTATTAGCCCTAATTTAATCAGAATTCTTTTGGGATGAGATGGATTGGGATTAGTATCTTATCTTTTAGTTATTTATTATCAGAATGTAAAGTCTTACGGGGCGGGTATGCTTACGGCATTGGCAAATCGGATTGGTGATGTTGCTTTGTTGCTTTCGATTGCTTGGATGCTAAATTATGGAAGTTGAAATTATGTTTTTTATTTGGAAGAGATGGAGAGTAGTGACATAGTTGTTGTAGGAGGTCTTGTTTTAGTTGCGGGGATGACTAAGAGAGCTCAAATCCCTTTTTCTTCTTGGTTACCAGCTGCAATGGCCGCTCCTACTCCTGTGTCAGCTTTAGTACATTCTTCTACGTTGGTTACAGCGGGTGTTTATTTATTAATTCGGTTTAATATCTTGATTTGCGAAACATGAGTAGGCAGAATCTTACTATTACTTTCTGGTTTAACTATGTTTATGGCCGGATTGGGGGCAAATTATGAATTTGATTTAAAGAAAATTATTGCTTTGTCGACTTTAAGTCAGTTGGGATTGATAATGAGAATTTTAGCTATAGGATTTTATAAATTAGCTTTTTTTCATTTGTTAACTCATGCTTTGTTTAAGGCTTTACTATTTATGTGTGCTGGTGCTGTCATTCATAATATAAATAATAATCAGGATATCCGTTTTATAGGTGGATTAAGATTAATGATGCCTATAACTTCTTCTTGTTTTAATGTAGCAAATTTAGCTTTATGTGGTATGCCCTTTTTAGCTGGATTTTACTCAAAGGATTTAATTTTAGAGATGGTAAGATTGTCTTATGTAAATGTATTTATTTTTGTGTTGTTTTTTGCATCAACCGGGTTGACGGCTTGTTATTCTTTTCGTTTAGTTTATTATACAATAACGGGGAGTTGTAAAAATATTTCATTAAGAATGGTGAGTGATGAGGGATGGATTATGTTGACTGGGATAATTGGTTTATTATCATTAAGAATTGTTGGAGGAAGTATATTGAGATGACTAATTTTTCCTAGTCCTGTAGTTATTTGTTTACCTCTACACTTAAAGTTGTTAACATTGTTTGTGTTTATCGGAGGGAGTTTATTGGGTTATTTAGTATCTAATGTTTCTTTGTATTTTTTTAATAAGTCATTGTATTTTTATCGTTCATCTAATTTTTTAGGTTCAATGTGGTTTATACCTTATATTTCTACTTACGGAATTATTAATGTGCCATTGATAATGGGTGGAGAAGCTTTAAAGGGGTTTGATCAGGGTTGATCAGAATATTTTGGAGGTCAACAACTTTTTAATAAGTTGGTTGAGGATTCACAAATTAATCAAGTATTACAAGATAATAGATTAAAAATTTACTTATTGTCTTTTGTTTTTTGAATCATTATTTTAGCAAGTTTATCTGTTTATTTTTATTCAAATAGCTTATGTAGAGTGTAACACTGAAGATGTTAAGGAGGTCTAGGACCTTTGGATATAGTGAATTTGTTTTAGTAATTTATAAAAATAAAAGATTTTAATTTTACAATGAAAATGTAATGTTTTTGTTAAACTATATAAATAGAAGTATAAATGGAATTTAACCATTAAAAGAAAAAAGTTAGCAGCTTTTTCTTGGACATCATACTTCTTTAATTGGAGTTAGATCTCAATTTTATCATTAACAGTGATAAGCCTCTCTTTGGCTTCAATTAAAGAATAAGGGTAATTTTACCTAAGATTAGGTCGAAACTAATTGCAATAAATCGCTTCATATTCAAGGTAGATTGAAAATTCAATACTTTTTGAATGCAAATCAAATGTTATAATTAACTACAACCCTAAGTTGTTCAATTTAATATTCCTTGATTTCATTCGTGATATAAACCTAAAAGTAGAATTATCATAAAGAAGATTGAGGTTGAAGTTCAGACAAATAGGTTGGAGAAGTTAATAATTAAGATGATTGGTAAAATGAGTGCAATTTCTACATCGAAAATTAAGAAGATGATGGTGATAAGGAAGAATCGGAGTGAGAATGGGAGACGGGATGAAGACTTAGGGTCGAATCCACATTCAAATGGGCTTCTTTTTTCACGGTCTACAACAGATTTTTTGGAAAGAATTGAAGCGAGAAGTATTACTACGATTGAGATAATTATAATTATTGATCCGATAAGGAAAATTAATAAAATTATCTATACTATTTATCAATAGACCTTATGATTGGAAGTCAAATATACTTGTGTATACTATATAGATAGGGGTTTATCCTCCTCATCAGTAGATTGATACGTAGAGGAAAAGTCAAACAATATCAACAAAATGTCAATATCATGCAGCAGCTTCGAATCCAAAGTGATGGTTCTTAGAGAAATGGTGGTTTAAATGTCGAATTAGGCAAATTGTTAAAAATGTTGTTCCAATTAATACGTGGATTCCGTGGAATCCTGTTGCTATAAAGAATGTTGATCCATAAACTGAATCAGCAATTGTAAAAGGAGCTTCTAAATATTCATAAGCTTGTAGGGAGGTGAAGTAGACCCCTAAAATAACTGTAAAAAATAAGCCTTGAGTGGCTTGGGAGTGGTTTCCTTCTATTAATCTGTGGTGGGCTCAAGTTACAGTGATACCAGATGTTAATAAAATTACTGTATTCAGGAGAGGGATTTGGAATGGGTTAAAGGGAGTGATTCCTGCGGGTGGCCATATTAACCCCAACTCAACTGTTGGGGCTAATCTACTGTGGAAAAAAGCTCAGAAAAAGGAAACAAAAAACAGTACTTCTGATAAAATAAATAAGATTATTCCTCAGCGTAGTCCGTTAGTTACCACGTAGGTATGGAGTCCTTGGAAGGTACTTTCTCGTGAAACGTCTCGTCATCATTGATAAACTGTCAAGACGGTGATGATGTTTCCTAAAATAAACAATGAAATATCGTATTGGTGGAATCATTTTACTAGGCCTGAAACCATTGTTATAGCTCCGATAGAAGCTGTTAGAGGTCATGGGCTGTAGTCTACTAAATGGTAGGGGTGATTTGAATGTGTTGACATATTTTTAATTTACTTCTCTAGAGTATAAAGTTCTTAGCACGGCGAATACATAGGACTGAATGATAGCAACCGCTGATTCAAGAATTAGAAGAGCAATTTGGGCAATTACTAGAAATATTAGTAGAGCTGTTGATAGTATTGGTCCTGTGTTTCCTAATAGTGTAAGGAGGAGATGACCTGCAATTATGTTAGCTGTGAGTCGGACAGCTAATGTTCCTGGGCGAATCATATTTCTGATTGTTTCAATACATACTATAAATGGTATAAGGATGGTGGGTGTACCTTGCGGGACTAAGTGTGTAAATATGTGTTGGGTGTTGTTAATTCAACCATATAGTATAAAACAAATTCAGAGAGGTAAAGCTAGAATTAAAGTGAGTGTTAAGTGACTAGTTCTTGTAAAGATGTGAGGGAATAATCCTATAAAATTATTAAATAAGATTATTGAGAAGAGTGAGACAAAGATGAAAGTTGATCCATTAGTACTAGTTGGACCTAGAAGAGTTTTAAATTCTTTGTGTAATGCAAGGATAATATTATTTCAGAAGATATGGTATCGGGATGGTATAAGTCAATAAAGAGATGGAATTATTAAAATTCCCAGAAAAGTTCTTAATCAGTTTAATGATAAATTAAAAATACTTGATGATGGGTCAAAGACTGAGAATAGATTACTTATCATTTTCATATGAATGGGGGAGTTGTAAATTTCTGTACAATTTTTGATTTAGGTGTGGTTGGAGTGAATATATAATAGTTTATTACATTAAATATGATGAAGGTTATGGAGAAAATTATTGCGAGTGTTAATCATCTAAGAGGAGCTATTTGTGGGATCAAAAAATATTAATGAATTAATAATTTTAGTTTGACAAACTAATGTTATATATTTAACTAATTTTTTCATTAGAAGTAAGTGCTAATTTACTATGAGATGGTTTAAGAGACCAATACTTGCTTTCAGTCATCTAATGAAGTATTAATGTTATTAGAGATTCATTTAATAAAATAGTTGGTTGGGATTCTTTCGATCACGATTGGTATAAAACTGTGATTAGCTCCGCAGATTTCGGAACATTGGCCAAAGTAAAGTCCTGGGCGACTAATTATGAAGTTTGATTGATTTAATCGTCCAGGGGTTCCATCAACCTTTACACCTAAAGAAGGAATTGTTCAAGAGTGGATTACATCAGCAGCCGTGACTAGGACACGGATTTGTGAATTTATTGGGAGAACAACTCGATTATCAACATCTAGGAGGCGAAATCCATCAGTTGCAAGTTCATTAGTTGGAATTATGTAGGAATCAAATTCAATATTAGAGAAGTCTGAATATTCATAGCTTCAGTATCATTGGTGACCGATTGCCTTGAAAGTTACTGAGGGTTCACTTACTTCATCAAGTAAATAAAGTAGACGGAGGGACGGGAAAGCAATAAACAGTAGAGTGATGGCTGGCAGAATTGTTCAAATTACTTCAATAGTTTGTCCATGAAGTAAGTATCGATTTACATATTTATTAAAAAATAATATGAGTAGTAAGTAGCCTACTAAGACTGTAATTATTACCAGAATTATTAATGCATGATCATGAAAGAAAGTTAATTGCTCTATTAAAGGTGAAGAGCTGTCTTGGAGGCCAAAGGTCGCTCATGTTGACATTAATTCTAATAAAAGTAAAAACTTTATATACGGAGCTTAAATCCATTGCACTAATCTGCCATATTAGAAATTAGTTAGTAAAGGAAGTTCAGAATAACAGTGTTCGGAAGGAGGTGTATTTTGTAATCATTCAATAGATGAGCTTAATTGAATGGAAAAGATTACTTGACGTTGAGTGATAAAGCCTTCTCAAATAATGAATAAGAAGAATAAAATTCTAATTAAAGAAATTGTTGACCCAATAGAAGAAATTACGTTTCAGGCGGTGTAGGCATCTGGATAATCTGAGTATCGACGTGGTATACCTGAAAGACCAAGGAAATGTTGTGGGAAGAATGTTATGTTTACTCCAATAAACATAGTAATAAATTGACTTTTTAATCATTTATTATTTAAGGTGAGACCGGTGAATAGGGGGAATCAGTGGATAAATCCGGCTATGATTGCAAAAACAGCTCCTATAGAAAGAACATAATGGAAGTGGGCAACTACATAGTATGTGTCATGGAGAACAATATCAATTGATGAATTAGCAAGGACAACTCCTGTTAATCCTCCTACTGTGAATAAAAATACAAATCCAAGAGCTCATAAGATGGATGGAGAGTAACTTAATTGGGTTCCGTGCAGGGTTGCTAGTCAACTGAAAATTTTAATTCCTGTTGGAACAGCAATAATTATTGTGGCTGAGGTAAAGTAAGCTCGAGTATCAACATCTATTCCTACTGTAAATATATGGTGGGCTCAAACAATAAATCCGAGGAGTCCAATGGCTAATATTGCATAAATTATTCCTAAAGCTCCAAAAGTTTCCTTTTTCCCCGATTCTTGGCTAATGATATGTGAAATTATACCAAATCCTGGGAGAATTAGAATATACACCTCTGGATGACCAAAGAATCAAAATAAATGTTGGTATAAAATAGGGTCTCCTCCCCCCGCGGGGTCAAAGAATGATGTATTTAAATTTCGGTCAGTTAGTAGTATTGTAATTGCACCAGCTAAGACGGGTAGGGATAAGAGTAATAATAGAGCGGTGATTCCTACTGATCATACGAATAAAGGTATCCGATCAAAGGTGATTCCGGTTGAACGCATGTTAATGATTGTAGTAATGAAGTTTACTGCTCCTAAGATGGAAGAGACTCCTGCTAGGTGGAGTGAAAAAATTGCTAAATCTACTGAAGCTCCACTATGTGCAATTGTTGCTGAGAGTGGAGGGTAAACTGTTCAACCAGTTCCGGCCCCATTTTCTACTATACTTCTTATCAAAAGTAGGGTTAGGGCTGGTGGAAGGAGTCAAAAACTTATATTATTTATACGAGGGAATGCTATATCGGGGGCTCCAAGTATAAGTGGGACTAATCAATTTCCGAATCCTCCAATTATAATAGGTATTACTATAAAGAAAATTATAATAAATGCATGGGCTGTAACGATTACATTATAAATTTGGTCGTCTCCAATTAAGGCTCCTGGGTGGCCTAATTCAGCACGAATTAGGATACTTAGGGAAGTACCGATTAGGCCCGATCAAGCTCCGAAGATGAAATAAAGTGTTCCAATATCCTTGTGGTTTGTGGAAAATAATCATTGTCGCGATTAAATGGCTGAAGTTTAGGCAATAGACTGTAAATCTATTTATGAGAAAGAATTCTTTTTAATCAGGCTTTATAGTCAAAAATGACATTAGACTGCAATTCTAAAGGAGTAATTATTACTAAGGCTTAAAAGATTTTTCTTATATTTATAGCTTTGAAGGCTATTAGTTTTTTTAACTTAAAGCCTTAATAAATGAAGCATAAAGAAGAAGCAAAGAATAGGCCGAACACGGAGACAAACGAACAGGTTATGAATAGGATTATGTGGGAATTAAAGAAGAAGGATGAAGAAAGTCAATTAGTTTCAGAGTAATTTAATATAAATGCACTATAACATAATCGTAAGTAAAAGTAGAGGGTAATTAAAGTTATTATTACTATAAAAGTTAGTAGGGATAATTGTAAATTAGCGGATAGTGATTGAATGACTATCCATTTTGGGAAAAATCCTAAAAATGGGGGCAATCCCCCTAGTGAAAGTAGATTAAGGAATACAATGAATTTTATAATTTTAGAATCAAAAAATGAATTGAATAGTTGATTGACATGGGAAATTTTGAATTCATTGAATATGAGAACTAAGGTGAAGCAGAGGAAGCAATAGAATAAGAAGTAGTTTATTCATAATAGGTTACTTCTATAGATAGCAATCAACATTCATCCAAGGTGATTAATTGATGAATATGCTATTAGCTTTCGGAGAGAAGTTTGGTTTAATCCCCCTAAGGCACCAATTATACTTGAAAGTACAATTGTTATAATTATGAGAGGTTTAAGTGTAATGTAAGAGATTAATATGAGTGGGGCAATTTTTTGTCACGTTATTAAAATTAGGGCATTTATTCAGGAGAGCCCTTCTATTACTACGGGGTACCAAAAATGAAATGGAGCCGAGCCTCTTTTTATTAACAAAGAAAAGAAAATAATTGTTTTTAAAAAGAAAAAGGAGTTGTTCATAAAGCTTATGTATATAGAGGTTAGGGCGAAAAGTAGAACTGCTGAAGCTATCGCCTGAGTTAAGAAATATTTAAGGGAGGCTTCTGTAGATATTAATTTATTATCTCTTATTAGGGGGATAAAAGATAATAAATTGATTTCTAAGCCCATTCAAGCACCCAATCAGGAATTTGCTGAAATGGTAATAAGGGTGCCTGAAACTAATATTCCTAAAAATATAATTTTCGATAAATTGTTAAAAATTAAAAAGAAAAGGAGTAGAACCTTTATAAATGGGGTATGAACCCAGTAGCTTGCTTAGCTTATCTTTTTATATTTTGGTGTATGATGCACATAAGTTTTTGATACTTTTAGAAATAGTTTAATTCTATTAAATATAATGAATGTAATAGTATTACATAATTTACCCTATCAAGGTAATCCTTTTCATCAGGCAATTCATTTGGTAAGAAAAAGAAGCAGTGATTTTTTTTTTTTTTTTTTGTGCAAATGAGTGGTTGGGAGGTGTTTGTGGAATGAAGTATTAAGTTAGTTAAGATAATTTTTAAGAGTATTATTTTATATATAAGTTAATATTAAATTTAATAGTATATTATTGCATTATATATATATATGTAATTTAATAATTAATAGGTATTTATAGTACCATCATTAAATTAATAATCTATAAATAATTTATATAAACAAGTTATCCTTTAATATAAAT